TTCCGTACAGGATCTTTAAGTATAAAGTCTAAGGAAAACTTTAAAGTAAAAAAAAAAAAAGAGTCTTTTTTTTTCATTGATTAATTTTTCAATTGATTTGGCAATAACGAACGGATTACGAGTAATCCGTGTCGATCTGCGCTAAAGTGCAGACCCATATATATATTTGATATCAATATATAAAAAAGCCCACCTCTTTCAGTTACAGTACAACGGTTGAATCTCAAATCAAATAGAACAAATAGAAAAAAAGGGTTTGAATTAAATTGTAAGAATATGTATGGTATACGATTTATTCCCTGGGATTGTAGTTCAATTGGTCAGAGCACCGCCCTGTCAAGGCGGAAGCTACGGGTTCGAGCCCCGTCAGTCCCGATGGATATAAATACAATCAAAAAAATATTATTTATAACAGGGACCCCCCCTTTTTTTTATTTCTTTTTTAGTTTAAGGTATAAAATATATAATATAAATAATAAAGTAAAGGTTCCGATGAAGAAAGAAATAAAAAAAGGCATTTTGGATTGCATCAGAAAGTAAAATTTTTTTATTTGGTATGGATAAAAGATCTTCCTATGTTATACTATTAAATTCTCGACTATGAATCGATTTGATAGCTCAGATATTATATTGTTCTTCGTGATATTGATTCGATTTGATATCATCGAAATAAAATCGATACCATTGAATTTATCGCCGAAAGATTGAACACTTATATGGGATTCAATCCCGAAGTATTAATTTTATTAGAAATTAAAGAGAAAGAAAACATAGAGATTATGGAAGTAAATATTCTCGCATTTATAGCTACTGCACTCTTCATTCTAGTTCCTACTGCCTTTTTACTTATAATTTACGTAAAAACGGTAAGTCAAAGTGACTAATTTTACTTAAAAATGACTTCTGATTTCTTATCAATGCAATGATTGATAATGATTGAATAAAAAAAAATGAAAAAAGGATTTCAATTTCGGTTCTTAGTTTTAAATGAAATGATCAGACTACAATCAGCAAAATTTTATGAAATTCATATAGTATAGTCGAAAGAAATCAAATCTATTTCTTTCGACTATACTATCTATTATGGTAGTCTATAAAGTTTGACTCTATGTTTTATTGATTTGAAAAAATAAAAGGGTTTAATATGTACCAATCCATCTATCTATATCTATAAATAAATATTTATTTTCATATTAATACTATCTATAGATGGCTATATATCGATATAGAATTTTTCTATTTCTGATTCTTTTCAGAGTCCCGGTATCATATTCGGTAGGATATTTAATATAATTTCTTATATTATAAATATAGTATTTTAGCATTCAAAAAATGAATTGATTAAATAATTGACAGATGATCCGGGGGTTCCACGAATTCTATGGAAAAAGTTTTTCATATTTCGAAAAGATTGGTAGTAACCAGTTCATCGAAATAGACATCTTAGAAACAATTTGGTTGGAATGGGAATCCATTTCCCATTATTTGTATTCCCTTGACTTTAAAAATACGAAGATGGTTACAATTCAAATATTTGTTTGATTGAAAGAGTATTTTCAATATTATACATTATACATAGAATACATTCCACCACTGGAATACAATAGAATTAAAAAATGCAGATATAATTGCATTTAATTAATTCGTATTAATCAAATAACTAGAACTAAAATCAATCGTTAAAAAATTGAAGAACCCAGCTAGAAAACATTTGATCCCTTAACTCAATTAAAAGTACCCTTAGAGTCCACTTCTTCCCCATACTACAAGGGAAAGGGAAAATGTAAAAACTACCATTAAAGCAGCCCAAGCAAGACTTACTATATCCATGTAAATTTTGTCTCCTATCGCTATCAATATGAAGGAATTATTTCATTATTGTTTACTAATTTTTCTTGTATTCTTTTCTTATTTAATTTTCACTAAAAATTTTATAATAATAGTGGAATCGCTGGTACAGAGTCAAAAAAAGATTCCTGGATAACAGAATTGATGAAACAATTCAATAAATCCAATTATAACATCTAACAAGTTCTTATCTGATTTCTAGTAGAATTGAAAAAAAATATTATGCAAATATTATGCATAAATAAAAAATATCCAGAGATATCCTTGGAAGTATTAAGGGAATGAATCTTACTAACAGGTAGTAAGAAAAAGATCTATGTTTTAGTTTGCCCCATTTCATTAAGTGAAATGTCAAAAATATAGAATCAAGATAGATTCTTTTTTATATTCTTCTCTTATTTGCATTTGATCTAATCCTTACCGTCTCCCGATTTCTTCTCTAAAACAAAAAACAATAGGAAAACAGCCTCTGAAAGCCTTTCACTAGAGCTTAGGGAAAAGAAAGAATTTGAAATATAAAAAAGAAAAATAAACAAATTTATAATAAAAAAGAAATCTAATTAGATTATTAATTTAATCTAACTAATAATGCATAAGTGTTCATATACTTTCCATAAGTCTGTATACAAGGCTTTTCTTCAACCCCCCAACGAAAAATGGAATTTTATTTCCCGTCCGACCTATCCATTCTTATTCAAGACCCAATCTGTAGACGAACACTACAGTAGTAGTGGAGTAAAAGGACTATCATTTCGATTCCTTTTCACTACTATAAATGAATTTTTCATTGAATTGAATTCGAGACAAAAAGATTTTAAGCATTTTAGAGAACAAACCTACTGATGCTTAGAATTTTGCATGAAAAAAGTCTCAAAAGTCCTTTTGTCGCACTTGCTTCCTCGATCAACAAAACGGAATAAACTATTTATTTCAATTCTCTTGTCGATCAGGCGACACCCGGATTTGAACCGGGGAACAAGGATTTGCAGTCCCCCGCCTTACCACTCGGCCATATCGCCAAAAAAAATAATACAAAAATATATATATACCCCTCCCTTCAAAAAACCAAACAAAAAAGGTACGGGGTTCTAAACTTCTTTTTTTGATGTGTTTGTATCTTCAATTCCATTTTCTGTAATCCCCTTTTTGAAAGGGATCTCGTCCCTTTTCTATTGAAAAACGTATAGCTTTCAGTCACAAAAGCAAAAATAATGTCGGGACAAAGCGCAACCATTAACTACAAATTCCTGAATCTGAATCAAAAATGGTTTTTTCTGAATGAAATAAAAAAATCGAAATCCATACATAACCAATCAATATTGGTTTTTTTATTGAAAAAGAATCCTTCTCAATTCAATTTCAATTATAATTGAAATTATAACAGCAACGGTGAATATATGTCAACCCCGGAACATAAATTTTTATTATTACACAGATATTATAGAATCGGGTATCTTATTCGTATATGATAGCTAATATTATAGGGAATTTTAAAGAAATTCTCGTGCGTACATTTTTGTGCCAATTTTTTATTAAATTAAATAGAATAGATTGATTGAATTGATGATGAATAGAAAAAAGAAATTAACACGACATACGCGCTGTCCCGAACAAATATGACTGCAATAAAGTAAGAGACATAGATAGCTATAATTGGGGTTAGATCTATGCATGTTTAATAAATCCTAGTTCTCAAATTCTAAAAAAAGAGGTAAAAATATCTCTCTTCTTTGTGAATTCGAATTCGTTTTCGAACAATTGAAAAGGGAAGTGCTAAAAAAATAAATACTATATTGTTTCTGCTTATTAGATTCTATCTTTATCTCATCGAGCCGAGCAAATTCCGAATTCAATTTTTGTTTTGAGATTCTTAATTCTTAAAAACCCCCCGAAGTCTAGGTGAATTTTATAAATTTGTGTCGATTTATATTACAAGTTAGATTAGATTATATTGGTTTGTTTTATTACAAAAAAATTCCAATTTGCGTATAAAATTATATTTATTCCTCTTTTCATAGTATTTCATAGACGAAGTTAGGTAAAATTTCATGTGATTCAGTAAAGTAAAAAGAACCGAAATTCCATGATTGCTAAATATATTCATGTGATTCGATGAAGAATGACAGCGTGGGATATTTTCTATAAAATAAATGAAATGGGGAAATTGAAAATGCTTGGGGTTGGAAATGAAGGAATGTCTACACTACCCGGATTGAATCAAATACAATTTGAAGGGTTTTGTCGATTCATTGATCGGGGTTTAACAGAAGAACTTTTTAAGTTTCCAAAAATTGAAGATACAGATCAAGAAATTGAATTTCAATTATTTGTGGAAACATATAAATTGGTCGAACCCTCAATAAAAGAAAACGATGCTGTATATGAATCACTTACACATTCCTCTGAATTATATATATCCGCGGGATTAATTTGGAAAAACTGTAGGGATATCCAAGAACAAATAATTTTTATTGGAAACATTCCTCTAATGAATTCCCTGGGAACTTCTATAGTAAATGGAATATATAGAATTGTAATCAATCAAATATTGCAAAGCCCAGGTATCTATTATCGATCAGAATTGGACCATAACGGAATTTCGGTCTATACCGGCACCATAATATCAGATTGGGGAGGAAGATTAGAGTTAGAGATTGATCGAAAAGCAAGGATATGGGCTCGTGTAAGTAGGAAACAGAAAATATCTATTCTAGTTCTATCATCAGCTATGGGTTCGAATTTAAGCGAAATTCTAGATAACGTTTGCTACCCTGAAATTTTCTTGTCTTTCCTGAATGAAAAGGAGGAAAAAAAAATCGGGTCAAAAGAAAATGCCATTTTGGAGTTTTATCGCCAATTTGCTTGTGTAGGCGGAGATCCTGTATTTCCTGAATCTTTATGTACGGAATTACAAAAAAAATTTTTTCAACAAAGATGTGAATTAGGAGGGATTGGTCGACGAAATATGAACCGAAGACTGAATCTTGATATACCTCAGAACAATACATTTTTGTTACCGCGAGATATATTGACAGCTGCGGATCATTTGATTGGAATGAAATTTGGAATGGGTACACTTGATGATATGAATCATTTGAAAAATAAACGTATTCGTTCCGTAGCAGATCTCTTACAAGATCAATTTGGATTGG